TTCGTAGAAATAACAAAACGGATCCTTTGCTCCGATGTTTCAAACCACTCCACTCCTTTGTTTCTGATGATGTTTTTGAAGAATTGAATCCATTGATTGATTCATAGTATCTGTTCCTCCATAGTATGGAGGGACTCCCCCGAAGCAAGAAGAAAGAAGGAATCAATTGATTTTCTGGATGACACAATATGGATTTCTATAGATGAGACATCCTGCAAATCATTTCGATACTAATCTGACTCTAGAAAAAGAAAAAAGAAAATTTCAAGCAAAAAAAAGACTCTTAATGCTCCGGGCGAAAAGATGAAATCTTGGATTTTTGCGCATATCCCAATCCTTATTGATTATCTCATCACAGTTAAAATTTTCTTTTTTGACTTTTTTTTATAAGTTCATTGAAGAAGTTTTATTTGCTCAGTAAGTTACTCCCACCCCTTTTTTTGTTTGTCCACTACTTCTTATGAATCGAAACAAACGAGTTCCGATAGAACTGGAAAATCAAATAAATAGTAATCTTTGACGAACAGGATCAAGAATCATTATTATTTCCACACAAGAAAAGGAATTTTCCACCCTTTTCTTGTGTGGAAGATTAGGAAGACGAGTAATCCCTCCTAGAATCATTTGTTCTTTTCATTTATCCGCGTGTATTCTCCTCCTACTTATGCCTATTATCTATTAGAATTCGATTCTATTAGGTACAAAAAAACTATTGATGCATTACATGGCATTTACAATCTGCCAATGGGAGGCCTAGCATAGTCACAACACTCCCATTTTGATTGAAAAAAAGAAGGGGGGATCAAGTAGTCTTCTTCGCAATATACATACTATTGCTAGGAATGGGATACAAGCAATTTCCGGCATCTCGCAGAAAAACAGTATAAACAAAGCAAGCAAAACATTTTCCATGATTTTTTTGAATCATACATAATTGCATCGATCACAACAATTCGGCTCTTTTTACCAGCTTGATGAATCCGTGGATCTAGAAATTCATTTCGGACAATTGAACCTTCTCAAACTGTTTCTTTTTTAGAACCAAAAAGATTTGTGCCAGAATAACAGATGCCAAGAAGAACAACAAACCTTGGACACGTAATGGATCTTGAAGTACTATTTCTGCATCTCCCTGACCAAATCCACCCACATTGGGATTACTCGTTAATGGTTGATCAAGCTTGATAGATTCACCCTCTGAAACAAGAAGTTCTGGTCCTGGAGGTATAATATCAACCACTTGGTGTCCATCCGATGCGTCAGCTATGGTTATTTCATACCCCCCCTTTTCTTTACGTACTATTCTGCTTACTATACCTGCTGCTGTAGCATTATAGACTGTATTGTTACTCTTGTTCCCATCGGGATAAATCTGACCTCTTCCCCTGTTCCCACCTACATATATGGGATACTTTAAGAAGTGAACGTCTTTCTTAGTAGCAGGGTCCGGGGAAAGAATGGGAAAGACGATTTCACTATATTTCTGACCAGGAACAGGACCTACCACAAGAATATTTCTTTTAGTGGGGCGATAACTCTGAAAAGACAGATTGCCTATCTTTTCTTTCATCTCGGGAGAAATACGATCGGGGGGAGCTAATTCGAATCCCTCGGGTAAAATAAGAACAGCCCCCACATTCAAAGCCCCCTTTTTCCCATTAGCAAGAACTTGTTTCAGTTGCATATCATAAGGGATTCTAACAACTGCTTCAAATACAGTATCAGGAAGCACAGCTTGTGGAACCTCAATATCCACGGGCTTATTAGCTAAATGGCAATTGGCGCATACAATACGCCCAGTTGCTTCTCGTGGATTTTCATAACCCTGCTGCGCAAAAATGGGATATGCATTTGAAATAGATGTCCGAGTTATGACATATATCATGATCGATACGGAAATGAATCGAGTCATCTGTTCCTTTACCCAAGAAAAGGTATTTCTATTTTGCATGGTCCAATTATTGATCCCGGAAATTTCTACAATAAATTAGGTAGGTAGCTAGTATAGTTCCCTATCCACGATTCTGCCATTGTACTGGAGGGGGAATCCCTTAGACGGGTAGAAGTATAAAGAGTGAGTCAGATTAAAAATGGTTTGTTTATGTACGAAGTAACATTCGGATTTGATTGATATCGGCAGATCAAATGAGTTCTTCATTCATTCATTGAATGATAAACCACTACAAGTGAAGGAGATACACGATTTAAATAATGGAAGATCCAATATTTCAAAATTGTATCTAGAATGACTGGAAAGGTGGAAACAAGACCAGATATAATTTGATTGTTATGAGCAAATCCAAAATCTTTGTAGACCGAACCAATCATTAGTTCCCAACCATGGGGCGAGTGGAATCCGATACATAAATCAGTTAATAAAAGAATAGAAAAAGCTTTTATTGTGTCGCTTAAGTTATAGAGGAATTCCTGAACCCAAGAATTAAGAATGACAAGTTCTTCATTACCCAGAATAGAATAACCACTTAGAATAGCAAAACAGATTATATTTGTCGAGAAATGCAAAATTATATGGATATGATCTTCATTGTGCATTTTGACCAATTGTATTGTTTCTTTGTGGATTCCTATACGAAGCTTTTGTATCTGTGTCTCCGGGTACTCCTTTATCATTTCGTCCAACAGGAATAGTTGTTCTAATTCTATGAATCTTTCTAGAACGTTCTTCTCTTGAATATCATTCAAAAAAGTTTCGGATTGCCTTGTATTCCACCAATTAGTAACTAAAGGTTCCAGACTTTTATTAAATGAGAGAGAGATCCACCAGGGCAAAAAGACTATAGATGCAAGATATGGGAGGGGAGTCAATGCTTTCTTTTTTGGCACTTTTAATCTGTTCTGTAAATTGTTAATGAAACTGCTTCATTCGCCGACTCTATCTGATCCGATATTTCTATGAAGCATGAGTTCTATAACAAGGTATGGAACCTATGGATCGGATCTATTCCTTCTTTTTTTTTTTTTGAATTGTTTAGTCCTTGGATCTAGAAAGAATATAGAAATAGAATAAAGGTCCGTTTCGAATGAAGAAATAATCAAGTTCCCAGATATCTCAATTGGTCAAATTCGAACCAATTGTATCTTCATTTGTTCCTTTCGCCCGAAAAATCACTTGAAGTAATGAATATTATTCGGATTTCGAGACGAAAGAACTCCCCCTGGATCAATCAATTATTTCGAAATGTTTCACTGGTTACCCACAGCCCAGGAATAATTGAGGGGATATTTCTGAAGAATATTGATGATGAAATCCGAAATGGGTGGCAAAACAGGAGAGAAATTGAATAGTTATGAGAGATCCAATCGTTTGGTCATCAAGGAGCAAAAGAAAGGATAAAAAAAAAAGAAAGATCGATTGACGAAAGAGAGATAATTTACGAGATACGATCCATCTGTATCTAACGTATCAATTCAAAATATTGGTCCTAAAAAGATGAATTCTATACTGTATTCCGAAATGTTCTGATATGTGTGATGAATACATACTTATTAGATTTGTTACTAGTATGAAAGAATTGAGTTTAGTTCCATATGTAAAAAAAAGAGTTTTTGTTTTGGTGGATAAAAATATCTTCTTATTATGGTTGTTCCGTATTCGTCCGCCTGCTTTATTCTATGGGCCACAACACAACGGTATTACCAACGGAACGGGGGAAATAGAATCGAACATGTTTTGCTCGAATAAACGTTCCGAAGAAACTTCAGTTATATTAAAAAGGGGATTCCTGAGTTCCTTCCCTCATGCGGAGAAAGCATTCATTCTTCAGTTCATTTCAAAATACTTCAATTGGTACGCGCAAGAAATAGGCCGATTCAGCAGCTTTTTGTTCAATTTCTCGTGGAGTAAAATTCTCATCGGTACGAGTCAAGGGAATGGCTCCCTGGCCTCTGATTTCCATATAAAGGACACGACGAGGATAAAGACCCTCTTTAACTTCCATTCTGATTGACTGGATATCTCTCATAAGGAATCGAAGGAAGACGCGACGATTTATTCCAGGAAATCCCCAACGAAAAATACACACTATTCCTTCTTTTCTATCAAAAAGATCATAACCACTACCTACATTCCACGAAATTGTGCACCACAAATAGGAACTAATGAACAGACCAGCGATCCCATAGAAAGACATCACGATTCCTTGGGGAAAAAAAAGGATTTCCTGAGAGGGAAATACGGATATCAGATTCCTACCAAGATAACTGGAAGTTCCAACCAATAAGAATCCTACTGAACCTAAAAAAAGGATACAGGCCCAGCAGAAATTACTTGTTTTTCGAGACCCCGTTATAAGTTCTATCCATATACGTTCGGATTGCCAGTTCATACTCGATCCAGTTGCATTCTATTGGAATTGAGAGAATAGAATAAGCCAAATGAATTTGACTTTACTTTTTTTTGTTTTGATCCCGAAGTAACTCTCATCAACTAGCACTATTATGATGTAAACCATTAGGAGTAATTCATCGAATTGGTTAGATATAAAATAATAACATCCCCTTCATATGATCCCACTATGTATATCTACATACATATAGATACATTGACTTTCTATTTCAGATATTCGCTGATCTATTTGAAAACAAAAACAGCTATACCCACATATAATATACATGCATTTATCCATATATCATGGATCTGCATGCATAACAATAACAGCTTTTTTATTTGTGCTCGGAGGGAGTCACATGTCGTACCGTACCCTATTCCACTAAAAGATATCTGTATTATGATCCAAGTCCAAGTGTTAAAATAAATTGATGAGATTTGATCCCATCGGATCTAAACAATTTTGTTTTTTTGAACATGAAGAGATAAAGAAGCCATTGCAATTGCCGGAAATACTAGGCCCACTAAAGGCACAAAAATAGAGGGTAAATTGAAATCTGTCATAGAATAGGTGCCTCGATTTAATATTTGTACTTGTTAGAAATATATCTTATGATAAGTATATTTATTATAAGTATATAATAAGTGCAAGGAATGTAGAACTAAATAAGTGTACCTATTCATCTTTCTACACAAAATATATGTATGATAATCCGCTTTTTTATTCTTGTTCTCCCGTCCTTATCTTATAATAAAGAGTTTCTTACGAGTTCCCTAAGGATTCGTTAGAATCCGATCCAACAGGGATTCATAGTAAAAAAAAAAAGGAGGTTCTCGGGAGATATAGATATAGAAATATGCAACATTTCTATTATAGATTTTCATTATTCTATATATTAATACGTAAGAAGGAAGGGAACATGAAATTCTTTTCATTTTCCCAATTCTATTCCGCGGAAGGAAGAATTCACTCTTTTCTCCTCTTTATTTTATAGAGGGTTCCTGATTTCTAATCATCAATAGGGGTAGGATAAAAAATCTGGAGAAAATAAAAATAAAAAAAGTCATTATCCGAAACTTCTGATTCTGACTATAGAACTTATGTCACCAAAGAAAACCCCATTCTTCTTATTTGGACTTTGATTGCGATGAACTAAAGTTCGCTACAAATAACTGAGCCTAGTACTAGTGCTCTACTTTAATTTTGAGTCAAGGGAAAGAAACCGTGTAGCTGAAATAACTCACTCAGAACACCTTTTAAAGGGTTACGTGGTACGATTGGATCAAATAAGCCCTTATGGAATGAATACTCAGCCGCTTGTGAACCCTCGGGTACTGTCTTATTCAATGTTTGTTCAATTACTCTTTTACCCGCAAATGCAATGTAGGCATTGGGTTCAGCAATAATGATATCTCCCAACATACCAAAACTGGCTGTCACTCCACCGGTTGTAGGAGATGTAAGGATTGATACATAGAATAACTTTTTATTTGATTGATAATCATATAAAGCGGAAGATATTTTAGCCATTTGCATCAAGCTCAAACTTCCTTCTTGCATGCGTGCTCCTCCAGAAGCACACACCATAATAACAGGTAAAGATCTATTAGTAGCATACTCGATCAAACGGGTGATTTTCTCGCCTACTACGGATCCCATACTACCTCCCATGAACTCAAAATCCATAACCCCCATTGCTATGGGAATACCGTTTAGTTGACCTATGCCTGTTTGAACAGCCTCAGTTAAACCTGTCTTTCTTTGATACGAATCGATACGATCTCTATAAGGCTCCTCTTCCGAGTGAAATTCAATGGGGTCGATAGAGACCATGTCTTCATCCATAGGATCCCAAGTGTCCGGATCAATCGAAAGTTCGATTCTATCTGAACTACTCATTTTCAAATGATATCCACATTGTTCACAAATATTCATTTTTGACTTAAAAAATTTCTTATAATTTAATCCATAACAATTTTCGCATTGAACCCATAAATGTCTGTATTTTTGATTTATATCGAAATCATTCGATCCTTCTCCTATATCACTGTCATTACCGCCAGTTCTTATATTAGAATTCCCACTATCACTACCACTTATACTTTCACCACTACAAATATAACTATAAATGTAACTATCAATACGGATTTCAGAACGAAGATAACTATCAATGCAACTATTAATGTGATTATTCCAACTATATTTAGTATCATACATGTCACAATCATAGTAGCGATTGTCACTCTTAGACCCATTATTCAGATAACTAGAAAAAGAACTTTCTAGTTCACTCAGAAAAGAACTATCATTGTCAATCTCAAAAATCTGATTTTCAATATCAAAATATACGGAATAACTGTTACCATTACTATCCCTAACTAAAAAAGTTTCATCAGAGATGAAACTCCAAATGTCCCTGACACCTAAAAAATGATCAACATTACTGCAACTATAACTGCCACTATCGCTCCAACTAGGAATGTTTTTATCCGTATCATTTAGAATGGGGTCTTCACTTCCACTGGTATTTCCAATAGGACAGCCAAGACTGTCTATTGATTTACTTAGCCCACACCTGTGTTCTAACTCCTCGTTAGACAATATCGAATTGAACCACCATTTTTCCATAGAGCCTTCCTGCCCCCTATTTGAAAATACAATAGATGAATAGTCATTCGATGAATAATCATTTTACTATTTCATTTCCTATCGGAATAAGCATATAGATCCAATTACTAGGATCATTAACTAATAACGAGTGAGCATTGAAAGAAATGATTCTGGGAATCCGGGGTATCAATTCACTATATATGATGGAACCTTTTCTTCAATTAAAGAGGGGTTTCTCCCATGTCATGTACAAATTCTCATCGAAAAGATAAATATTTGCTCCCTCCTATGAAGAATTCATTTTCGTAGAATCTCGTATAATAGAATATTAAGTGCCTATTGCAACACGGAATGAAAGGGACAATATACAGGATGGGTAGAAGGAGTTGTGACCCTTGGCTTGATCTATGGTCCGAAACTACGGAATATAAAATGATCCACCAATCCTAAGGATCCATAGGATTAATTATGGATCCAACAATAGAAGCATTGAGTTGTTTAGTCTTAGATCTTATCTTGTATTTAGATCTTGTATATATAT